AATGAAGTGCCTGATTAAAGGGCTACCTTGATAGGGTAAATAAAGTAATTTTTTTACCTTCATTACATCCAGTAGAATTAAACTACTTCTTAAGGCTTCAAAAACCTTTGTGCTTCTTACACTAAAATATAGAAAGATAAGCTAATTAAGCTAATGGGTTCATATCCCACTTATAGAGGTTAAATTTAAATCCTCTTCTTTCTAGTGCTTAATAATCCAATAAAATTCCTCTTTTTAATTATAATAATTAGAGGTACATTAATCTCAATTTCATCAAATTCATGATTTGGTGTATGAATAGGGCTAGAGATTAATTTGCTTTCATTTGTCCCTTTAATATCTAGAACAAAAAACGTTTTTTCTAGAGAAGCTTCACTGAAATATTTTCTTGTGCAAGCTATAGCATCCTCAATTATCTTATTTTCCATTATTAATTTATCTTTTACATCAAAAATCTTTGATGAAATGAATTCATTTATTTATTCATTAAATCAATGAACATTATTAACATCTTTAATATTAAAAATAGGAGCAGCTCCATTACATTTCTGATTTCCCGGGGTCATAAATGGTTTAACATGGAGTAATTGTTTAATTCTTATAGTATGACAAAAAATTGCTCCAATAATATTAATTTCATTGTTAGAAAGAATTTCAATCATAATAATAATGTCAATTCTAATATCAGTGATTGTGGGATCTATTGGTGGATTAAGACAAATATCTATTCGAAAAATCCTAGCATACTCATCTATTAATCATATTGGTTGAATGTTAGCAGCAATAATTTTATCACAAAATCTATGAATAATTTATTTCATAATCTATTCTTTAATCTCAGCAACAATTGTTGTATTAATACTAGTAAACCAACTATTTCATTTGAATCAAACAATATTTGTAGAAAAAAACAGCTTGATAAAATTTGCATTATTCACAAATTTACTATCTTTAGGTGGATTACCACCATTCCTAGGATTTTTACCTAAGTGATTAGTTATTCAAAACATAACTGGATTTACTTATATCATAATCATTATGGTTGTTATAACATTAATAACTCTATTTTATTATATACGAATAAGTTATTCAGCATTTCTAATTACCAATACTAAAAATACTTGAATAATAAACTCTAAAAATAATTTATTGAATAATGTTTCATATATTGCATCATCTATTTCAATAATAGGATTACTGATTTCATTGTTAATAATTTAAACTTAACCTTAAAGTAAGGATTTAAGTTAAGCAAACTAATAACCTTCAAAGTTATAAATAAAGGAGTATTCTTTAAGCCTTAGTAAAGCTAATTTACTCCTATAGAATTGCAGTCTATTATCATTCATGAATATAAAGCTGCAAATAAATGATAAAGAGGAATTATTTTAACCTATAAGAAAATTTACAATTTACTGCCTATTATCAGCCACTTTATCGGGACGTTGGCTGTTCTCCACCAATCATAAAGACATCGGAACTCTTTACTTTATCTTCGGTGCCTGATCCGGAATAATTGGAACATCCTTAAGTATATTAATTCGTACAGAATTAGGACAACCTGGATCACTAATTGGAGATGATCAAATTTATAATGTAGTAGTTACAGCTCATGCATTCATTATAATTTTCTTCATGGTTATACCAATCTTAATTGGAGGATTCGGAAATTGATTAGTACCATTAATATTAGGAGCTCCAGATATAGCATTTCCACGAATAAATAATATAAGATTCTGACTATTACCACCATCATTAATCTTATTATTAAGAAGAGGATTGGTTGAAAGAGGTGCAGGAACAGGATGAACTGTATATCCACCTTTAGCAAGAGGAATTGCTCATGCAGGATCTTCTGTTGACATAGCAATTTTTTCTCTACATTTAGCTGGAGTTTCATCTATTTTGGGTGCAGTAAATTTCATTTCAACAGTAATTAATATACGTTCTATAGGAATAACTTTAGAACGAACACCATTATTTGTATGAGCTGTGTTAATCACAGCAATTCTTTTATTATTATCATTACCTGTACTAGCTGGAGCTATTACTATATTATTAACTGATCGAAATCTAAACACTTCTTTTTTTGATCCAGCTGGAGGAGGAGATCCAATTTTATATCAACATTTATTCTGATTCTTTGGCCATCCAGAAGTATACATCTTAATTTTACCTGGATTTGGTATAATTTCACATATTTTAAGACAAGAAAGAGGTAAAAATGAAGCATTTGGTAATTTAGGTATAATTTTTGCTATATTAGCTATTGGTTTATTAGGGTTTGTAGTATGAGCCCACCATATATTTACAGTAGGAATAGATGTTGACACTCGAGCATATTTTACATCAGCTACAATAATTATTGCTGTTCCTACAGGAATCAAGATCTTTAGATGATTAACAACTATATATGGTTCTCGCTTGACATATAGAGCAGCATGTTTATGATCTCTAGGATTCGTGTTTTTATTTACAATTGGTGGTTTAACAGGAGTAGTCTTAGCCAATTCATCAATTGATATTATTTTACATGATACATATTATGTAGTAGCCCACTTCCATTATGTTTTATCAATAGGTGCAGTATTTGCAATTATAGCAGGTTTTATTCAATGATATCCTTTATTTTCAGGCCTAACAATAAATCCAAAATGATTAAAAATACAATTTATAATTATATTTGTAGGAGTAAATATAACTTTCTTCCCCCAACACTTTTTAGGTTTATCAGGTATACCTCGACGATACTCAGATTACCCTGATGCCTACACTACTTGAAATATTATCTCATCATTAGGATCAATTATTTCTTTAGTAAGAATTTTATTTTTTATTTTTATTTTATGAGAAAGTATAATATCTAATCGACAAGTAATCTCGAGACTAAATATAGTGAATTCCATTGAATGATTACAATCCCTCCCACCTGCTGAACATAGTTATGATGAATTACCATTAGTATTAAATTTCTAATATGGCAGATTAGTGCAATGAATTTAAGCTTCATATATAAAGATTCATCTTTTGTTAGAAATGGCCACCTGACATATTTTAAATTTACAAGATAGTGCATCACCAGTTATAGAACAATTAGTATTTTTTCATGATCACGCTTTATTAATTTTAACTATTATTGTTATTACGGTATCATATTTAATAATGAATTTATTTACTAATAAAATTATTAATCGTAATCTACTTGAAGGTCAAACCTTAGAAACAATTTGAACAATTATTCCAGCAATCATTCTATTTTTTATTGCAATTCCATCTTTACGATTATTATATTTAATAGATGAAATTAATTCACCTGCAATTACATTAAAAACAGTAGGGCACCAATGATACTGAAGATATGAATATTCAGATTTTACAAATGTAGAATTTGATTCATATATATTACCTTATACAGATATAAAAGAAAGAGGTTTTCGGCTATTAGATGTAGATAATCGGACCATCTTACCTATAAATGCTTATATTCGAATTGTAGTCACAGCAGCCGATGTGCTTCATTCATGAACAGTACCATCTCTAGGTATCAAAGTTGATGCCACTCCAGGTCGTCTAAATCAAACTAGAACTATAATTAATCGACCTGGAGTATTTTATGGTCAATGCTCAGAAATTTGTGGAGCAAATCATAGATTTATACCTATTGTAATTGAGTCAGTAAATTCAAAATCATTTATTAACTGAATGAAAACTATAATTTAATTCATTAGGTGACTGAAAGTAAGTAATGGTCTCTTAAACCATAAAACAGTAGATTCACACCTACTCCTAATGGAAAAATTAGTTAAATTATAACATTAATATGTCAAATTAAAGTAATCATATAAAATGATATTTTTCTATTCCTCAAGCAGCACCTCTTTATTGATTAATTTTATTTTTATTTTTTATTTTATCATTATTAATATTTAACACAATTAACTATTTCACAATAAATAGAAATTCACCATTATCATGTGCAACAAAATCTATTAAAAAAACACTATTCAATTGAAAATGATAACAGATTTATTCTCAATATTTGATCCATCATCAAGAATTATAAATTTATCTTTTAATTGATTAAGTACAATTTTAGGTATATTAATTATCCCTTTATATTTCTGATTCATACCCTCGCGCTATATTATCATTTGAAACAAATTAATATCAGGAATCCATAATGAATTTAAAATCATTGTTGGCCAAAATGGATCTATAGGAACAACACTAATTTTTGTTTCATTATTTTCACTTATTTTATTTAATAATTTTATAGGATTATTTCCATATATTTTTACTAGAACCAGCCACATAGTTATAACTTTAAGATTAGCTTTGCCCCTATGATTAAGATTTATAATTTTTGGTTGAATTAATAATACTATACACATATTTGCTCACCTTGTACCTCAAGGAACACCCATAGTATTAATGCCTTTTATAGTATGTATTGAAACCATCAGAAATATTATCCGACCAGGAACCCTAGCAGTACGATTAGCTGCTAATATAATTGCAGGCCACATATTAATACATCTTCTAGGAGATATCGGACCATCAGTAAACTCATCAATCTTGTCCATTCTTATTATTATTCAATTAGCACTTTTAATATTAGAATCAATAGTATCCATTATTCAATCATATGTGTTTGCAGTACTATGTACATTATATTCTAGAGAAGTAAATTAATGACAATAAATTATAATCACCCTTTTCATTTAGTAGATAAAAGACCATGACCTATTACAGGAGCAATAGGAGCACTAAGATTAACATCAGGACTCTTAATATGATTTCATACATATTCCTTAAATCTATTATTATTAAGAATAGTAATCATGATCTTAACTATATATCAATGATGACGAGATGTAGTACGTGAAGGCACTTATCAAGGACTTCATAATAAAACCGTATCAAAAGGTTTACGATGAGGAATAATCTTATTTATTGTATCAGAAGTATTCTTTTTCTTATCATTTTTTTGATCATTTTTTCATAGAAGATTATCACCAACAATTGAATTAGGAGCAATATGACCACCCCTAGGTATTGTATCATTTAACCCTTTACAGATTCCTCTATTAAATACAGGAATTCTACTAGCATCAGGAGTTACAGTAACATGAGCTCATCATGCATTAATAGAACAAAATCACACTGAAGCTTTAAAAGGATTATTTTTCACCGTATTACTAGGAATTTATTTTTCTATATTACAAGCATATGAATACATTGAAGCTCCTTTTACTATTTCAGACTCAATCTATGGGTCATCCTTTTTTATAGCAACAGGATTTCATGGATTACATGTAATTATTGGTACAACATTCCTAATGATTTGTATATTACGACACTTAAATTTTCACTATTCATCAAATCACCATTTCGGATTTGAAGCAGCAGCATGATACTGACATTTCGTTGATATTGTATGATTATTCTTGTATGTATCTATTTACTGATGAGGTAGTTAAAATACCCTAAATTTATTTAGTATAATAAAGTATATTTGACTTCCAATCAAATGGTTCAATAAAATGAAATAAATAATTATAAATACTTTATATTTAATAATAATTATCGTAATATTAGCCACGATTGTTATAATATTATCATCAACAATCTCAAAAAAATCAATTATCGATCGTGAAAAAAGATCACCATTTGAGTGCGGATTTGAACCTATAAATAAATCACGACTCCCATTTTCATTACGATTCTTTCTTATTGCAGTAATATTTTTAATCTTTGATGTAGAAATTGCATTACTTCTACCAATACCCATTTTATTATTAACATCACCCGTAAAAACTTGAATAATTACAGGAATGATTTTTATTATAATCCTTTTAATAGGACTTTATTATGAATGAAATCAAGGTATACTAAAATGAGCTGAATAAAGGATTATAGTTAATTATAACATTTAGGTTGCATCTAAAAGGTATTGTGTATCACAATTAATCTTATTAAATAGAAGCGATAAATTGCAATCAGTTTCGACCTGTTTTTAGGTAAATTAATACCCTATTTAATTAATTGAAACCAAAAAGAGGTATATCACTGTTAATGATAAAATTGAATTTTAATTCCAATTAAGGAAATATATAAATGAAAGCTGCTAACTTTCTAAATAATGGTTTAAATCCATTAATATTTCTATTCATATAGTTTAAAAAAAAACATTATATTTTCATTATAAAAATAAAACTTACTGTATTTATGAATAAATTATTTAAGGATAAATATTATCATCTTAACATCTTCAGTGTTATATTTTAATTTAAATTACTCAAATATAAAATAATTAATAAAATAATAAACCATAAAGTAACACTCAATAAATAAAATTTTAGATCATTATTTTGAATAAACTGATTAAAACCAGATGTTGTCAAAAATATTTTACTAATACCTTGACCTCCAAAATATTCATTTCATCCAAAATCTAATGACTTAATAGAATAATAACCTAAAAATAATGGATTATTAACTAGTAAATGAGTAGAAATAAATGGTATAAATCATATAGATCCAAACATTTTTTTTCTGAAATAACCGAAATTAGAAAAATAATAATGTTTAATTAAAATATAATTTAAATTATAACCAATTCAACCTCCCAAAAAACAAACTGATAAAGTTATGAATTTTAAATATAAAGGAAGAACAATTAATTGGGGGGAAGGAAAAATAAATCAACTCAAAATTCTTCCACCAATAATAGATATAATAACTAATCCAATTATACTTTTTGATATATAAGAAAAACTATCATACAAGGGATGAAATGAATAAACATTAAAATCCTTTATTGTCAAATAATAACATAAACGTAAAGTATAACATACTGTTAATCCAGTAGAAAAATAAAATATAAAATAAATAATTATATTTAAATATCTAGTTCTTCTCAACTCCAAAATTAAATCTTTAGAGTAAAAACCAGCCATAAAAGGCATACCACATAAAGCTATATTTGATACAATAAAACATGTAACAGTTAAAGGTAAATGATTAATTAAACCTCCTATAAAACGAATGTCTTGGGAATCTTTTATATTATGAATAATAATACCCGCACATATAAATAATAAAGCCTTGAACAAAGCATGAGTCAACAAATGAAAAAAAGATAGCAAAGTAAAACCCAAAGATAAAGTCATAATTATTAAACCAAGTTGACTCAACGTGGAAAGAGCAATAATTTTTTTTAAATCATATTCAAAATTAGCTCCAAGACCAGCTATAAATATAGTTAATCCCCCAATTAAAAGTAAAAATATACACATTGATGAATTATAAAGAATTGAATTAAAACGGATCAATAAATAAACTCCAGCAGTAACCAAAGTAGAAGAATGTACAAGAGCAGATACTGGGGTAGGAGCAGCTATAGCTGCAGGCAATCATGAAGAAAATGGAATTTGAGCTCTTTTAGTTATTGAAGCAAAAATAATTAAGGAACCAACAATAATTATTTCAAAATGATTTATAGTGAAATCTATATATATATAATAATTTCATCCTCCGTAATTAAATATTCACGCAATTGCTATTAATAAAGCAACATCCCCTAAACGATTAGATAAGACCGTTAATATTCCCGCATTGTAAGATTTAACATTTTGATAATAAATTACTAAACAGTAAGAAACTAATCCCAATCCATCTCACCCAAGTAAAATTCTAATAAGATTAGGACTTAAAATCAAGAATATTATAGAAATAACAAATAAAAACACGATTAAAATAAAACGATTAATATTCAAATCACCTATTATATAATCATTACTATATAAAATAACTAAAGATGAAATAAAAAACACAAACCCTATAAAGATTAATGATATTCAATCAATCAATAAAGATATTATAATCAAATTACTATTAATTGTAATAATCTCTCACTCAATAATATAAATTAAATGATTTAATAAAAAGTAAATTCTAGTTATAATTAAAATAAATCTAGAAATAAATAAATAAAAAAATAAAATCTTACATAAACTATATTTAAATATAATAACTCACAATAAAATGATAATCTATATCTTTAGTACCACAAACTAATATTTTAATATAAACTATATGAGTTAAATCATCAATATAGTGAAATCAACCTTTAAAATAAGCAAATTTAAGGGTACCCAATGCAATATTAAAAGAGAAAATTCCCGAACATATCCTCTAGATCTAGAATATATACCTGAATACATTTTACCATGTTGTCTATATCTATATATATATAAAGTATAACAAGCTCTAAAAAATGATAATAATGATAGTATAATTATAGATAAGAATGATCAACCAACAATACAATTTAATAATCTAATCTCTCCTAATAAATTTAGAGATGGTGGTGCTGCTATATTTGATGATCTTAATATAAATCATCATAAAGATATACTAGGTATAAAATTAATTAAACCTTTATTTAAAAGTAATCTACGACTACCAACACGCTCATAAGAAATATTTGCTAAACAAAATAAACCAGAAGAACATAAACCATGAGCAATTATTAAAATTAATGAACCACAAATACCTCAATAAGTTAAGGTTATAATACCTCTAAGAACTATACCTATATGAGCTACCGAAGAATAAGCAATCAAAGATTTTAAATCAGTCTGACATAAACATATTAAACTGATTATAAACCCACCAAATAATCTAATAGAAATAAACAAAATATTATATTTAATACCTAAATTAATTATAATAGGAAATAAACGAATGAGACCATATCCACCTAATTTTAATAAAATACCAGCTAAAATTATAGAACCAGATACGGGAGCCTCAACATGTGCTTTAGGTAATCATAAATGAACTAAAAATATAGGCATCTTAACAAGAAAAGCAAGAATAAGTGATAAGTAAATAAAGAAATTATAAACATTAAATGATAAAAAACTAAACATAAATAATATACCAATACTATTATATAAATAAAAAATTCTAAATAGTAATGGTAATGAAGCAAATAATGTATAAAACAATAAATAAATTCCAGCTTGAATACGCTCAGGTTGATATCCTCATCCCAAGATTAAAAATAATGTTGGTAAAACTCTACACTCAAAGAAAAAATAAAAAAGAAATAAATTTATTCTTCTGAAAGTAAAAATCAACATCAATAATAAAATAATAATTATAAATAAAAAAAATGCAGAATAATAATTAGTATTAAAAACACTTGATCTTGCTATTACCATCAAACAGCAAATTCAAATTCTCAATAAAATTAAAACATAAGAAATAACATCCAATCCTATAAAATATCTAATCCCAACAAAATTAAAATTCAATGGTACATAAAGCAAAAACAACCAAGAAAAGATAAAAAGAATAAAAACAACAAACCATCAAATATTATTTATAAATAAAATAGGGATCATAAAAATTAAGAATAAAATAAATTTTAACATCCAAGAATTCTGAAAGATTGAAAATAATCATTACCGTGAGTGCGGATTATTCTAACTAAAATAGATAAACCCAAAGCGCCTTCACAAACAGAAAATACAATAAATATCATTATAAAATAAATCTCGTAATTAAAAACTGAAAGATATAAATATATACATATAAATAATGACAAAACAATATACTCCAATCTAAGAAGAGTAGTCAATAAATGTTTACGATTAGATCTAAAAACAAATAAACCAATAATAAAAAATATAAAAATAAATATATATAAATATATGAACATTAATTTCAAGCTATAGTAATTTAATTAAAATTTTGGTCTTGTAAACCAAGAATAAAGATGTCAACCATCCTTCTAGAGCTTCAGAAAAGAAAATAACTTCCATCTTTAATCTCCAAAATTAATATTCTAACTTAAACTACTTTCTGATATTACAACTGTATTAATTATATTAATAACAGCAAACCTAATTATATTTTTACAAATAAACAATCCATTATCACTAGGGATATTATTATTAGTACAAACCACCCTTTTATCTTTATTTACAAGAGCAATTATAAAATCATCCTGATTTTCATATGTACTGTTTATAGTATTCATTGGGGGATTATTGATCTTATTTATCTATGTTATTTCATTAGCATCAAATGAAATATTTTATAGATTTTCTAAAATAAATATTTTAATAACTATAATCATAATATTAATATTAACTACTATACTATTATATAAAAATGATATATTTATTATTTTTAATAACTATGATATAATATCTATAGAAAATTCTTATAAGGCAGAAAATATTGACCTAGTAATTAAGATCTTTAATCAAAAAAGAGCAATAATTACATTAACCATAATAATTTATTTACTTTTAACCCTATTTGTAATTGTATCAATCATAGATATTTTCAAAGGACCAATCCGACAAAAAAATTAATGAATAAAACATTACGCACCTCACACCCATTATTTAAAATTGCTAATAATGCATTAGTAGACCTACCAACTCCAAGAAATATCTCAATTTGATGAAATTTCGGATCTCTTCTAGGATTATGTTTAATTATTCAAATTCTAACCGGCTTATTCCTAGCTATACAATATGCACCAAACATCGAACTATCATTCAATAGAGTAGTGCATATTTGTCGAGATGTAAATATAGGTTGAATACTACGAACTATACACGCAAATGGAGCATCATTTTTCTTTATTTGTATTTATTTACATATCGGACGAGGTATATACTATGGATCATATAAACTTTTACCAACATGAATAATAGGAGTAATAATTTTATTTGCTGTTATAGCAACAGCATTTATAGGATATGTCTTACCATGAGGTCAAATATCATTTTGAGGTGCTACAGTAATTACTAATTTATTATCAGCTATCCCTTATTTAGGTACCGATTTAGTACAATGGGTATGAGGGGGTTTCGCTGTAGACAATGCAACTTTAAACCGATTCTTTACCTTCCATTTTGTATTACCATTTATAATTTTAGGTATAGTAATGGTACATTTACTATTTTTACACCAAACAGGATCTAATAATCCATTAGGAATTAATAGAAATATAGATAAAATTCCTTTCCATCCATATTTCACTTTTAAAGATATCATAGGTTTTATTATAATATTAATAGCACTAAGCATATTAGTATTATATGAACCATATATATTAGGAGACCCTGATAACTTCATTCCAGCAAACCCATTAGTAACTCCAATTCATATTCAACCAGAATGGTATTTCCTATTTGCATATGCCATTTTACGATCAATTCCTAATAAATTAGGTGGAGTAATCGCTTTAGTTATATCAATTGCAATTTTAATATTATTACCATTTTCTAACAAAAGAAATTTCCGTAGAACACAATTTTACCCAATTAATCAATTTATATTCTGATCAATAGTAGCAATAATTATTTTATTAACATGAATTGGAGCACGACCAGTAGAGGACCCTTATATTTTAACAGGACAAATCTTAACAGTAACATATTTTTCATATTATATCCTAAATCCTATTATTATAAAATACTGAGATAAACTCCTTTATTAGTTAATAAACTTATGAAAGTATATGTTTTGAAAACATAATAAAGAAGTTCAATTCTTCTATTAACTTATACTTAAAAAAATACACTATAATAAAATAGATATTATAATTAATTTAATGCCTAAAAATAACAATAAATAATTTAAAGATAAAGGTAAAAAACTCTTCCAAGCTAAATACATTAACTTATCATAACGAAAACGAGGTAAAGTACCACGACATCAAATAAAAACAAAAGAAATGAAAACAATTTTTAAATAAAAAAAAAAACTTAATAAATCAGAACCAAGAAATAAAATGCAACATAAACATCTTATAAGCAAAATTCTAGAATATTCAGCTAGAAAAATTAAAGCGAAACCCCCTCTTCTATATTCAACATTAAATCCAGACACCAATTCCGATTCACCTTCAGCAAAATCAAAAGGAGTACGGTTAGTTTCAGCTAAACAAGAAGTAAAAAAAATCAAACATAAAGGAAATATAATAAAAAATATTCACACCAATCTTTGATAATAATAATAATCAAGAAATTTATAAGAGCCAACCAAAAATACAAAAGAAAGTAAAATTAAAGCCAAACTTACTTCATAAGAAATTGTCTGAGCAACAGCTCGTAATCCACCAAGCAAAGAATATCTAGAATTAGAAGACCATCCAGCAACTATAATAGTATAAACTCCCAATCTAGCACAACATAAGAAAAATAATAAACCCAAATTAAAAGAAAATATATTAGTAGAATAAGGTATAATTAATCAAACAGATAAAGACAAAAATAATCTGAAAATAGGTGAAAAAAAATAAGGATAATAATTAGAAAATATAGGAAAAGTCTGTTCCCTAGTAAACAATTTTACAGCATCAGAAAAAGGCTGTAACAAACCAATAAAACCAACCTTATTAGGACCTTTACGAACCTGAACATAACCTAAAACTTTACGTTCTAATAAAGTCAAAAAAGCCACACCCAACAAAACTAAAATAATTAACAAAATGAAACCAATTATAGATAAAATAAACTCCTTAATTATTACTATATGTAATAAAATTACTTTTATAGATTCTAAATCTATTGCACTAATCTGCCAAAATAGTATTATTATAATTCAATAAATAAAATATAAATTTTTATATCTGGTCCTTTCGTACTAAAATATAATAAATTATTGAGGATAGAAACCGACCTGGCTCACGCCGGTCTGAACTCAGATCATGTAAGGATTTAAAAGTCGAACAGACTTATTAATTAAGCTTCTACACCTAATAATATCCTTAATCCAACATCGAGGTCGCAATCCCTTTTGTAGATATCAACTCTCAAAAAGGATAACGCTGTTATCCCTAAGGTAACTTATTCTTTTAATCCATAATAAAGGATCAATAATCCAATAATTATTGTAGTAAATAAAGAAGAGTTAATTTTATCTTCCAGTCACCCCAACTAAATATCAATAAATAAATAAAAATCAATTTAACCAATCAATATACAAAAAATTAAATATAAAGATCTATAGGGTCTTCTCGTCCTCCAAAAACATTTAAGCCTTTTCACTTAAATGTTAAATTCAAGTTTTTAATATGAGACAGTTAACACCTTGTCAAACCATTCATACAAGCTTCCAATTAAAAAACTAATGATTATGCTACCTTTGCACGGTCAAAATACCGCGGCCCTTTAATTTAATTATCAGTGGGCAGGTCAGACTTTATAATATAATCATAAAGACATGTTTTTGATAAACAGGCAAGCGTAATATTTGCCTAGTTCCTTATATTAATCTTATACCAATAAAATAATAAACATAAAATATTTACTAATTTAATCATTATTTCCAAAAATAAATAATTAAATAATTAACTTAAATATAAACATAAAGTAAATAAAATATTAAAAAATCCAACAGATTTATAACAAATTCATGATGATGGCTAATTCTAAGCCTACATAAAAAGATAAAATAATAATAAACTTATATAAACAAATAATAGCTTATCCTATTATTTATTTAGATTAAAAAATGATAAACTAACAAAATAGAAAATCAATAATAATCAATTAATTAAATTAAATTCTTCAAGAACCAGATATATTTAAAGACGATTAACTTTTCATTACAAACTATATATTACTAATAATTATGCAACATTAACTAACATATACAATTATCTCCTTCAAAATCGGGATTATTAAATATAAAATAAAATTTTAATCAACCCTGATACAAAAGGTACTACAAACAAAATATTCTTCATAAAAAATAAAATTTTATATATTTCAACCAACCTTTACAGTACAATTAATCTATTATAAAAATAATTAATTCTATATATATACTAAAACATAAAAAACTAATGATAATTCAATTAATATAAAATAAATAATAATAATAATAATAAGGAAATTTTTATCAAAACAACTCGAATCGCACGAATATATTTTCAGTGTAAATGAAAAATTTACTATAAATTATGTCTTGATTAATATTCTAGGCACACCTTCAGGTACACCTACTTTGTTACGACTTATCTCATTTTATTAACGAGAGCGACGGGCGATGTGTACATGTTTTAGAGCTAAAATCAAATATTTTTAATAAAAAAATTTTACTCTCAAATCCATCTTCAACATTTTATTACAAATAAAATCCGCTATAAATAAATTTATTGTAACCCATTTCACACTTCTTGATAAGCTGCACCTTGACCTGAAATAACCTTTAATAAAGAAAAAGAAAATTTTTAACTCTAAAAAGATAATCTGATAACGGAGATATACAAACTGATAACAACAAGAAGAAAGATAAAACGTGGAATATCGATTATAGAACAGGTTCCTCTGAATAGACTAAAACACCGCCAAATCCTTTAAGTTTAAAGAACATAACTATTACTACCTAAATCAATTAATATACATTAAAAATAATAGGGTATCTAATCCTAGTTTAATAAATCAATTTCTAAATATCAATTTAAAAAATAAACTTAAAATAATTCAAGATTTCACTCAATGAAGAACTATGTAAATTTTAACCAAAATTTAATTTAAATCAAAAATCTTCAATTGGATCATTTGTATAACCGCAGTTGCTGGCACAAATTTAACCAATCCTAATTACAATTACTGGATCTAAAATAACTTAATAACCAATAAAAAATACTGCAATAATAAATTTTTAAATCAAAATTAGCATATATAATAAAATAAAAATGAAGATATTAACCATGATAAAATCAATTATCAGCAAAATAAAAAAATAATGCTACAAAAAAAAATATATAAAAAATAATGAAACAAAATAAAAAAAAAAGTTGAAAAATTTTCGATACTTCCCTCCCATAAATACACAGTGCTTTAATCCAATTAATCAGCAAAACTAATAGAGACTGTAACTAATTATCGACCTTATATATAAGGATTTTTAAATATTTACATAAAACATAAAAAATGGGACAGTAAAATAGTATTTTACATGTATATAATTATACCTAACTAACCTTAATTTTTTTTTTCATTTACAAAAATTAAGGTTAGTTAGGTATTAATAAATGATCATTTTATCGATTATAAGTACTTATTATTATATTAATATACATAAAATAATATAAGAAATTATAATATAATAATATAAGTATTTATATATATATAATAGATTTATATTATAAAGATTAATAATAATTAATATTAAATAAATCATTAAGGTAACATATATTTTATTATTACTATATTAATTAATAAAAATAATGTAAATAAATTAATTCATATATTCCAATTAAATTATTAATATCTTATATTTTCTATACCTAACCATATAAAGCTATAATATATATAAATGTACCATATAATAATTAAATTCTTATTAAGTAAAAAGGATCGAAATAACAACAAATTAAAGTAAAATAACCAATAATAACAAATAAAAAAAAACAAAGTACAGTCCAATATAAATTTATTGTAAATAATAAAAGAAAACCG